GATCCTGTTTGGTCAAATACCTAGCGACAAACTCCTATGTTCCTTTCATTACGGTATTTCCGAACAAGTTCCTGGATGACAAGCCTAAAGGTTATCTTATTGATGATATCGATATTGATGATAGTGACGATATCGATATTGATGATAGTGACGATATTGATGATAGTGATGATGACCTTGATATTGATACGGAGCTGCTAACTATGACGAATGTGCTAACTATGTATATGACGCCGAAAATAGACCGATTTGATATCACCCTTCAATTCGAATTAGCAAAAGCAATGTCTCCTTGCATAATATGGATTCCAAACATTCATGATCTGCATGTGAATGAGTCGAATTACTTATCCCTCGGTCTATTAGAGAACTATCTCTCCAGGGATTGTGAAAGATGTTCCACTGGAAAGATTCTTGTTATTGCTTCGACTCATATTCCCCAAAAAGTGGATCCCGCTCTAATAGCTCCGAATAAATTAAATACATGCATTAAGATACGAAGGCTTCTTCTTCCACAACAACGAAAGCACTTTTTCATTCTTTCATATACTAGGGGATTTCACTTGGAAAAGAAGATGTTCCATACTAACGGATTCGGGTCCATAACCATGGGTTCCAATGCGCGAGATCTTGTAGCACTTATCAATGAGGCCCTATCAATTAGTATTACACAGAAGAAATCCATTATAGAAACTAATACAATTAGATCAGCTCTTCATAGAAAAACTTGGGATTTTCGATCCCAGATAAGATCGGTTCAGGATCATGGGATCCTTTTCTATCAGATAGGAAGGGCTGTTACACAAAATGTACTTCTAAGTAATTGCCCCATAGATCCTATATCTATCTATATGAAGAAGAAATCATGTAAGGGAGGGGATTCTTATTTGTACAAATGGTACTTCGAACTTGGAACGAGCATGAAGAAATTCACGATACTTCTTTATCTTTTGAGTTGTTCTGCCGGATCGGTCGCTCAAGATCTTTGGTCTTCATCCAGACACGATGAAAAAGATTGGATCACTTCTTATGGATTCGTTGAGAATGATTCTGATCTAGTTCATGGCCTATTACTATTATTACTATTAGAAGTAGAAGGTGCTCTGGCGGGATCCTCACGGACAGAAAAATATTGCAGTCAGTTTGATAATAATCGAGTGACATTACTTCTTCGGTCCGAACCAAGGAATCAGTTAGATATGATGCAAAATGGATCTTGTTCTATCGTTGATCAGAGATTTCTATATGAAAAATACGAATCGGAGTTTGAAGAAGGGGAAGGGGCCCTTGATCCGCAACAGATAGAGGAGGATTTCTTCAATCACATAGTTTGGGCTCCTAGAATATGGCGCCCTTGTGGCAATCTATTTGATTGTATCGAAAGGCCCACGGAATTGGGATTTCCCTATTGGACTGGGTCATTTCGGGGCAAATGGATCATTTATCATAAAGAGGATGAGCTTCAAGAGAATGATTCGGAGTTCTTGCAGAGTGGAACCATGCAGTACCAGACACGAGATAGATCTTCCAAAGAACAAGGCTTTTTTCGAACAAGCCAATTCATTTGGGACCCTGCGGATCCATTCTTTTCCCTATTCAAAGATCAGCCCTCTGTCTCTGTGTTTTCACGTCGAGAATTCTTTGCAGATGAAGAGATGTCAAAGGGGCTTATTGCTTCCCAAACAAACCCTCCTACATCTATATATAAACGCTGGTTCATCAAGAATACGCAAGAAAAGCACTTCGAATTGTTGATTCATCGCCAGAGATGGTTTAGAACCAATAGTTCATTATCTAATGGATCTTTCCGTTCTAATACTCTATCCGAGAGTTATCAGTATTTATCAAATCTGTTCCTATCTAACGGAACGCTATTGGATCAAATGACAAAGACATTGTTGAGAAAGAGATGGCTTTTCCCGGATGAAATGAAACATTTGATTCATGTAACAGGAGAAAGATTCCCCATTCCTTAGCCGTAAAGATATGTGCCCATGAAAAGGGGATGAAGTGGAACAGAATTGGCCGGATGGTAGAGTCGTGGAAACACTTGTTTCTTCCATCTTTTTGGCCTTAGCTCCATGGAACAATATGCTACTGCTGAAACATGGAAGAATTGAAATCTTAGATCACTATGTGTGGATGATATGAACTGCCTAAACAAGAATTCTTGAACGGCGAAAGAGCCTATTACTCGCTACATCAAACAATTTCTACTAATGAAACCATGTAAATCCATCGGAAAATACGCATGTCCGCTGAAATGGTTGTTGCTATCTGCTCCAATAACGAATCATTGGTTTCATTGAATAACTAAAGAAGATAGATAGACCTTTCTCTTCGTCTCAGGTCGATGGATCTCCTCAATTGGAAGATCTCCCATATGGATAATACACATTCCAGTTGACCGAGCCTAATTCTAATTGCTTTGTTCCGAAGCAAAGATATCCACGGAGGCGGGTTCGTCCTATTCAGATATTCACGACCAAGAGGTACGATC